CTTAATAGGAAGTTTTATTCTTGCTTTTTCGTTCATTTTTTGTTTGTTCTATATGTAAGCTTATGCGTGATTTATGTTTTTATAATTCTAGATGGGTTATAGGTGGAAAGGTCTATAATGCTTGTATTTCTCATTAGTTATTATTAGTTGATCAAGTGTCCTTGTATCTAGCAATGCATTTTAGTTTCGGTTAAATTTTGTGCCAGCAGCCGCGGTTATACCTTGGAGGCGTTTGAACGTGTTTGGCATTAAAGGTAGTTATATTGTTTATTGATTGATTTTATTTGAGTTATTTTTAGGTGAAATTTTTATTGTTTGTGTTTGTCTATTTTATGTTTGGAGGCTATGAAATTTTATTTTTAGACTAGGATTAGATACCCTATTATTTTAGAATGTTAATTTTTGTGCCTGAGTAGTATTAGTTATGTTCTTGAAACTTAAAGAATTTGGCGGTATTTCATTCCGTTCAGAGGAATCTGTCTCGTTATCGATAGTCCACGTTGGACCTTGCTTAGTTAGTTTGTGGTTTGTATACCGCCGTTTATTGATTATCTTTTTAGAGGGCATATTAATTTTCTAGTATCTTTATTTTGATGTATTTCAGGTCAAGGTGCAGCTTGTTTCTAAGTGGAATGATGGATTACTTTATTATTTGTGTTTGTGGATTGTTGATTTAAATATTGACATGAAATTGGATTTGGTTGTAATGATTTGTAGATTGTTATTATGATAATTGGTTCTGGGATATGCACACATCGCCCGTCGCTCTCGTTTCTTGTTATAATGAGATAAGTCGTAACAAAGTGGTTGTACCGGAAGGTGCGGCTGGATTGATATCAGATCATTTCTGTTAGTTGAGTTTTCATTTACGCTGAATTATTGTGTCGTGCGATTCGACATGATCTGATTTTGTTGATTGTCTTGTTTTATTTTTGTTGTGGTTGAGTTTTGTTTTTTAAAGAATTATTTTGTTATTGTATTGTTTTGATTTAATTTTTTTACTATAGTTTATTTTGTACCGTGAGGGGTCGTTGGGTTTAAATATTTTTTTGGAAGTTGATTTTGTTTGTCGTACCTTGTGTATCAGGGTTCATTGAATTTCATTATTTATTTTTATTTCCCGATTTTGAAGGAGTTAATGGCTTATGTTAGTTACTGTTTCATTAGTATTAATAATAGGTGGTTGGTAGTGAAATGTTATTCGTCTTTAGAGGTTTCTGGTTTTTCAAGAAATGAATTTAATTCATACATCTTATTTAATTTCTGTTGTTGGTTTATTTTGGTTTTTATTTGATGTTAAGATTGAGGGGGATTAGCTCCTTGTTTTATTCTTATAATTGATTTTGTTTAATTTAGTTTTGTGGATTTTATGGTGATTTTCTATTTGATTATGTTAAAATTTTATTTATTCTTTTATTTCTTTTTTCTTATTTAGGTTATTTATTGAAATGGTTTCTTTACTTTTAGTTTGTATTGTAATTATTGTGTAATTAGTAAATTTTTATTGTTTTGTGTGGTTAAAAAGAGTGTTAATTACTTTTTAGGAATTCGGCAAAAATTGTGTCCGCCTGTTTAACAAAAACATCTTTTCTTGTTAGTTTTTGAAGTATGGCCTGCCCACTGACGTTTATTTGTTGAAGGGCCGCGGTATTTTGACCGTGCAAAGGTAGCATAATCATTAGTTCTTTAATTGTGATCTGGTATGAATGGCTTGACGAGACATGAGCTGTCTTAAGGGTATTGTTTATTGAATTTGATTTTTGAGTTAAAATTCTTAAATGTTTTTATGGGACGAGAAGACCCTATAGAGTTTGACAATTTTTCGTTTATTTTATTTTGTTTGTTTATTTGTTTATTAGGTATTAAGTTGTTTTGTTGGGGTGATGGGAGGAATTTATGTAACTCCTCTTTGTTATGGTATATTTATTTATATTTTTTTGATCCATTTATTTTGATTATAAGATTAAATTACCTTAGGGATAACAGCGTTATCCTCCTTGAGAGTTCTTATTGGCGGGAGGGATTGCGACCTCGATGTTGGATTAAGGTGAATTTTCGGTGCAGGAGCTGAAGTGATTAGGTCTGTTCGACCTTTAAAATCTTACATGATCTGAGTTCAGACCGGCGTGAGCCAGGTTGGTTTCTATCTATAAGTGTTTTTTATACCTTAGTACGAGAGGACCGGGTATTTGGAATAATTTCATTCAATATAGGCTTTTGTTAATGTGGTACTATTTTGGCAGACAAGTGCATTGGATTTAGAATCTATTAATGTGAAATTTTTATTTTACAAGTAGTATATGTTTGATCTTTTTTTTCTCGTTATTGTTTTTTTGTTACTGATGGTTTTTGTTATGGTTGGTGTTGCCTTTCTCACGTTATTGGAGCGTAAGGTTTTAGGTTATGTTCATATTCGTAAGGGTCCCAATAGGGTTGGGTTTATTGGTATTCTTCAGCCTTTTAGAGATGCTATTAAGTTATTTTCTAGGGAGCAATATTTTCCTATTGTTTCTAATTATTTAATTTATTATTTTTCTCCTATTTTTGGGTTTTTTCTTTCTCTATTGGTTTGGTTGTTGATTCCTTATTTGAGTGGATTTGTTTCGTTTGAATTGGGTTTATTGTTTTTTTTGGCTTGCACTAGATTGGGGGTTTATACTATTATGATTGCTGGCTGGTCTTCTAATTCTGGTTATTCTTTGTTAGGAGGTCTTCGTGCCTTGGCTCAAACAATTTCTTATGAGGTAAGTCTGGCTTTTATTTTACTTTCTTTTGTTATTTTAATTTGTAGATATAATTTGGCTTATTTCTATTTTTTTCAGGTTTATTTGTGGTTAGTTTTTATTTCTCTTCCTTTGTCTTTTATTTGGTTTATTTCTTGTTTGGCTGAGACTAATCGTACTCCTTTTGATTTTGCTGAGGGCGAGTCTGAGCTTGTTTCTGGGTTTAATGTTGAGTATGGTAGTGGTGGGTTTGCTTTAATTTTTTTGGCTGAATATGCAAGTATTCTTTTTATAAGATTATTGTTTTGTATTATTTTCTTAGGTAGTGATCTTTATTCTCTCTTTTTTTATGTTAAGCTTGCTTTTATTTCTTTTTTGTTTATTTGGGTTCGTGGTACGATGCCTCGATTTCGTTATGATAAGTTGATGTATCTGGCTTGAAGGAGATTTTTGCCTCTTTCGTTGAATTATCTTTTGTTTTTTATTGGTATCAAGTGTTTTATTTTTTCTTTATTGTAGTGTATTAATTTGAGTATATTAAGTTAATAGAAGATTTGAACTTCTTTCGTAATGTTTTCAAGACATTAGGCTTTATCAATAGCTTTTTAACTTTAGTTTGTTAGTTTGTCTCATAACTTTGTTACTATAGGGTTTAATATGTAATATATGAAGTATATTGTTGTTAAAATTTGTCCTGTTATGACGTAAGGGTCTTCTACTGGTCGTGCACCAATTCATGTTAGTAGGATTACAGTATTTGTTATTGTTCAAAATAGGATTTGGTTGATTGGGTAAAATTGTGTTCCTCGGAATTTGGATTTTCTTGTTGGTAAAATAAATAAAATTGCAATTGATATAACTAGAGCGATTACTCCTCCTAGCTTGTTAGGGATAGATCGTAGGATTGCGTATGCAAATAGGAAGTACCATTCTGGTTGGATGTGCACAGGGGTTACGAGGGGGTTTGCAGGGGTAAAGTTGTCAGGGTCTCTTAGGATGTATGGTTCTTTTAGGGTTAGTGCGGTTAATGCTATAATTATTAATGCGAATCCTAGGATGTCTTTTACTGTAAAGTATGGGTGGAATGGGATTTTGTCCGTGTTTTTGTTTAATCCCAGTGGGTTATTTGATCCGGTTTGGTGAAGGAATAATAAATGGATTAGTACCATTGCTGCAATTACGAAAGGCATTAGGAAATGCAGGGCGAAGAATCGCGTGAGCGTGGCGTTGTCTACTGCAAACCCTCCTCACACTCATTGAACTACTTCTTTTCCTACGTAGGGAATTGCTGATAATAAGTTTGTAATTACTGTTGCTCCTCAGAATGATATTTGTCCTCATGGCAATACATATCCTATGAATGCTGTTGCTATAGTTAGGAATAGGATTACTACCCCTACGGATCAGGTGTGTATGAAGTTGTATGATCCGTAGTATATATTTCGTCCTGTGTGTAAGTAGATGCAAACGAAGAATAGGGATGCTCCGTTAGCGTGAATTGTTCGTAGTAGTCAGCCATAGTTAACGTCTCGGCAGATGTGTCTTACTCTTCTAAATGCTGTGTCGATGTTTGGGCAGTAGTGTATAGCTAGGAATAGTCCGGTTACGATTTGTGCTACTAAGCAGATTCCTAGTAGGGATCCAAAGTTTCATCATCCTCTAATTGTTGATGGAGTTGGTAAGTCTACTAGGGCATCATTTGCAATTTTGAATAAGGGGTGTTTATTTCGTGTGGGTTTATTCATTATCTTGTGTGTCGTAAGGGTCCCTTGGATACATTAATGATGTTTACTACTACAATTAGTGTAAGTAGTATGTAGATTACTAGTATTGTTGTTATTGTTCCCATTAATTGGTTGTATATAACTGTTGTTGTTGTTATGATTTCATTTTCTATTATTGTGTTATGGGTATCTATTTCTTTATTATTAGTTACTATTGGTATTATGTATATTAGGATGGGTAGTATGATTGAAGAGCTTATTAGTATTTTATTTGATGGTGAGAATATTTCGTTTGATGCCAGTCTTGTTATGTATATAAATAGTACTAATATTCCCCCGATTATGATTATGAATAGGATGTACGAGAATCAAAATCTTCTGTATATTGTCCCTCTGATTAAGCAGATTATAATTGTTTGTATTAGTAGTATTAGTCCTATAGCTATAGGGTGTTTTATTTGTGTGAATATTAGTCTTGTTAATGTTCTTATGGATATGAATAGTTTTGTTATATCAGGGGGTATTTTATTTAAAATATTAGTTTTGGGGATTAATGAAATGGTGATGATACCTTTCCTCTGAAGTTTTAAAAGGTTGTTCCTTATTTTTGATTTACAAGACCAATATTTTTGTTAAATTATTAAAACTTATTTGATTAATGCCAATGTGATTATATTTTTTTATTTCTTATTTTTGTGGTATTTGGGCTTTCTCCTCTAGTCGGAAGCATTTGTTGATTACTTTGTTGAGATTGGAGTTTGTTGTGTTGGTTCTCTATTTTTCTATTTACTTTTATTTGTGCAAGTTTAATTATAGTTTATTTTTTGTTGTTTATTTTTTGGTTTTTTCTGTTTGTGAGGGGTCGTTGGGTTTATCTATTTTGGTTTCTATAATTCGTAGTCATGGTAATGATTACTTTCAATCTTATAGTGTTCTTCAATGTTAAAATTTCTTTGTTTTTTGGTTTTTTTGATCCCTTTATGTTTTTTTTCTGAGGCTTGGTGATTGATCTGCTCTATAATGTTTTTTCTCTCTTTTATTTACTTGTTTTTCTTTCCTTATTTTTTTTGTTGAGGAGGGTTGAGTTATATTTTTGGTTGTGATTTAATTTCTTATGGTCTTGTTCTTCTTAGCTTGTGAATTTGTGTTCTTATGGTTTTGGCTAGAGAATCTATTTTTCGTTTAAGATATTTCTCTGGGTTTTTTCTTTTTGTTGTTGTTTCTCTTACTATTTTTTTGTATTGCACATTTAGAAGAATTAGTCTACTCTCATTTTATGTCTTTTATGAGAGTAGACTAATTCCTACTTTGTTTTTAATTTTGGGTTGAGGGTATCAACCTGAGCGTGTTCAGGCTGGTATTTATTTATTGTTTTATACTTTGTTGGCTTCGCTTCCTTTGCTTGTTGGTATTTTATTTATTTATAATTCTTTGGGTTCTTTGTGTTTATTTTTATTGAGGGGTAGTAGTTACTTGGTTGGCGATTTGTTTTATGTTTGTATAGTTTTTGCTTTTTTGGTTAGGATACCTATGTTTATGGTTCATTTATGACTTCCTAGGGCTCATGTTGAGGCCCCCGTGTCTGGTTCTATGATTTTGGCCGGTGTTTTGTTGAAGTTAGGTGGTTATGGTCTTCTTCGTGTTTTCCCTGTCTTGTTTAAATTTGGGTTTAAATTTGGTGTTTTTTGGGTTGCATTGAGTTTGGTTGGGGGCTTGTTTGTTAGTTTATTTTGTATACGACAGACTGATTTGAAGTCGTTGATTGCTTACTCTTCTGTAGCTCATATGAGTATAGTTATTGGGGGTATTATAACTTTAAATTATTGAGGGGTTTGTAGATCTTTTGCTTTGATGGTGGCTCATGGTTTATGTTCTTCTGGTCTTTTTTGTCTTTCTAATATTTCTTATGAGCGGTTTGGTAGACGGAGTCTTTTGGTTAATAAGGGTTTGATTAATTTGATGCCTAGTATGGCTATATGATGATTTTTACTGAGTTCTTGTAATATAGCAGCTCCCCCTTCATTAAATCTTTTAGGGGAGATTGGCTTGTTGAGTAGTTTGGTTTCTTGATCCTGATGTCTTATATTTGTTTTGATTTTTTTATCTTTTTTTAGTGCTGCTTATACTCTTTATTTGTATTCTTATAGTCAGCACGGGTCTGTTTATTCTGGGGTTTATTCTTGTTCTTTAGGTTATGTTCGTGAGTTTTTATTGCTGTTTTTACATTGGTTTCCGTTGAATTTACTTATTTTGAGGGCGGATATTGCTGTTTTTTGGGTTTAATTAAGATCTAAATAGTTTAAGAGGAAAATATTGGTTTGTGGTGCCGATGATATAGAGTTGTATTTTAGATTTATGCTTATGTCTATTTGTTTTGTTAGATTTATTTTTTTGTTCTTGTTGGGGCTGTTTTGTTGCGGTTTAGGTTCATATTTTATTATAAGTGATTTGGTTTATTTTATTGATTGGAATATTATTACATTGAATGGTAGATCTGTTATCATGACTTTTTTGTTTGATTGGATGTCTTTGTTATTTGTTGGGTTTGTGTTTATTATTTCTTCTTTGGTTATTCTTTATAGAGATGATTACATGTATGGTGATTTGAATATTGTTCGTTTTATTTTGTTGGTATTGATGTTTGTTATTTCTATGATGTTTTTGATTGTCAGTCCTAATATTATTAGTATTTTGTTGGGATGGGATGGCTTGGGTTTGGTTTCTTATTTGTTAGTAATTTATTATCAGAATGTAAGGTCTTATGGTGCTGGTATGTTGACTGTTTTATCTAATCGTATTGGTGATGTTGCTTTGTTGATGTCTATTGCTTGGATAATTAATTTTGGTAGCTGGAATTTTATTTATTATTTGGAATTTTTGTCAAACACCTTTGAAATGGAGTTGATTTCATTTCTTGTTGTTTTGGCGGCTATGACTAGGAGTGCTCAGATTCCATTTTCTTCTTGGTTGCCTGCGGCAATAGCTGCTCCTACTCCTGTTTCTGCTTTGGTTCATTCTTCTACTTTGGTTACGGCCGGTGTGTATCTTCTTATTCGCTTTAGTCCTTCTTTTAGTTATTGGCTTAATGTTTTTTTATTATTGGTTTCTGGGTTGACTATGTTTATAGCAGGTCTTGGGGCTAATTTTGAGTTTGATTTAAGGAAAATTATTGCTTTGTCTACTCTTAGACAGTTAGGACTTATGATTATAACTATTTCTATTGGTCTTTCTGGTTTGGCTTTTTTTCACTTGTTGACTCATGCGTTATTTAAGGCTTTATTGTTTATGTGTGCTGGGGGAGTAATTCATTCTATAGGGGACTCTCAGGACATTCGTTTTATAGGCGGGATGTCTATTTACATGCCTTTTACTTCTTCTAGTTTAATGGTTTCTAATTTTGCGCTTTGTGGCATGCCTTTTTTGGCTGGGTTTTATTCTAGGGATTTTATTTTGGAGATGTTTTCTATGAGATACGTGAATATGTTTGGCTTTTTTTTGTTGTTTGTATCTACAGGCTTGACAGTTTGTTATTCTTTTCGTTTATTTTATTTTGTTTTGTGTGGTGATTTTAATTTTGTTCCTTCTTATTCAATGGTTGAGACCAACTATAATATAATGGTTGGTATGATTGGTTTGTTGATTATATCTATTTTTGGCGGAGGATCTCTTATGTGGCTGATTTGCCCCACTCCTTCTGTGATTTGTTTGCCTTATTATTTAAGGTTCCTTACTTTGTTTGTAGTGTTTTTAGGCGGTTGATTGGGTTATGAGATTGCTGGGTTTGTTTTTGGTGATAAATTATTTTCTATGTATTTATATAGCATTTCTTCTTTTTCTGGTTCTATGTGATTTATGCCTTTTTTTTCTACTTATGGCGTTTCTTTTGGTCCTTTAGGCTTTGGTTATAGGGCAACAAGGGTTTTTGATTCTGGTTGGATGGAGTATTTTGGTGGTCAGGGTATATATTGAGTTCTTTTTAATTTAGGTAGGGTTAATCAGTGATTTCAGTATAATAACTTAAAGGTGTTTTTAGGGTTTTTTGTTATGTGGGTTGTTATTTTGTTATTTGTTCTTGTTTTTTAACTTGAATAGCTTATTTTAGAGCGCGACATTGAAGATGTCGATGAGGTATATTATACCTTTAAGTGTTTATTTATAAAAGAGTTTCTTTGTCTTTACAGTGAAAATGTAATGTTTATTCTAAACTATATAAATTTAGAAGTGTAAACGGATTTTAACCGCTATAGTGATAAGTTAGCAGCATTCACTTTTTCTGTCACTTCCTTAACAGGAATTGTTTATTCAATTTTATTATTAACAATAATATACCTCTTCTTTGGTTTCAGTTAATTTTTAGAAAGCGGGGATAAATTGAGGATTATCTAAGATCAGGTCGAAACTGATTGCAATTTTTGCTTCTCGCTTTTAATTTGGTTTATTGTGTTGAGGCTAACTACTTAAGTAGTACTTTTTGAATGCAACCCAAATGTTATTATTAACTATAGCCCCTATTTAATTTCTTCATTCTAAGGATCCTTGGTTTCATTCATGATATAATCCAATAATGAGAATTAGTAGGAATACTGATCTGATGATCAGTCATGATTTTATGTTTGATGTTATTATGGTGATTGGTATTGGTAATAGTAGTGCAATTTCTACGTCGAAGATTATAAAGATTACTGCGATGAGAAAAAATCGGGACGAGAAGGGTAGACGTGCAGAGTTTTTAGGATCGAACCCGCATTCGAATGGTGATCTTTTTTCTCGGTCTTCGTTAATTTTTTTTGAGATTAAAGTTGCTAAAACTATGATTGCTGCTGATAGGAGGAGGGTTACTGTAGATGCTGTTGTAACTATTATTATTATTTATCTTGTTTTTCACAAATTTCTTGATTGGAAGTCAAGTATACTTAATCCTTGTATTAGATAAATATTATTTTATCTTCCTCATCAGTAGATTGAAATGTATAGGAATAATCAAACTACGTCTACGAAGTGTCAGTATCATGCTGCTGCTTCAAACCCGAAGTGATGGTTCGATGAAAAATGTAATGTTGTGTGTCGTAGCAAGCACGTAGTTAAAAATGTTGTTCCGATGATTACATGTAATCCGTGGAATCCTGTTGCTACAAAGAATGTTGATCCGTATGCTGAATCTGCAATTGTGAATGGAGCTTCTAGGTATTCGTATGCCTGAAGGGCCGTGAAATATAGCCCTAGTAGAACCGTGAAGAATAGCCCTTGGGTTGCTTGGGTGGAATTATTTTCTAGTAAACCATGATGTGCTCATGTTACGGTGACTCCTGATGCTAGTAGGATTGCTGTATTTAGTAGGGGGACTTGTAGGGGGTTAAAGGGTTGAATTCCTGTAGGAGGTCAAGTTGATCCTAGTTCGATTGTTGGTGATAGTCTTGTGTGGAAGAATGCTCAGAAGAATGATACGAAGAATAAAACTTCTGATACAATAAATAGAATTATCCCTCATCGTAGGCCTTTTGTTACTATTTTTGTATGTAGGCCTTGGTATGTTCCTTCTCGGGTTACGTCCCGTCATCATTGAATTATAGTTAGTACAGTAATGATTGCTCCGATTCCTAATAAGCTGTCATCATATTGATGGAATCATTTGATTAGTCCTATTAAGGTCACTATTGCTCCAATAGCTCCTGTAAGGGGTCATGGTCTTTTGTTTACTATGTGGAATGGGTGGTTTTCGTGTATTGACATTAATTAACTTCTCTAGAGTATAAGGTTCTTAGGATTGCAAATACGTATGATTGGATGACTGCTACTGCTCCTTCCAGAATTAGGAGGAGAATTTGTGCAATGATTAATACTGTTAGTAAAGTGTGTCTTATTGATGGTCCGTTGTTTCCTAGTAAGGTTAGTAGTAGGTGTCCTGCAATTATATTAGCAGTTAATCGTACGGCTAGGGTTCCTGGTCGGATGAGGTTACTAATTGTTTCGATGACAACCATGAATGGTATTAATATAGTTGGGGTACCTTGTGGTACTAGGTGTTCGAATATGTGGTTAGTATTTTTAATTCATCCAAACAATATAAATCTTATTCATATTGGTAGAGCTAGGGTTAGTGTGAGCGTTAAGTGTCTTGTTCTGGTAAAAATGTATGGGAATAATCCTAGGAAATTATTTGTTAGAATTATTAAGAATAGGGATGTTAAGATGAATGAGTTTCCTTTGTTTGTGTTTCCCTTGCTTAAGATTGTTTTTATTTCTTGATGTAGTTTGTTTATTAATAAGGTTACTATTATACTATTTCGTGAGGGCACTAGTCAAATTCTTGTTGGGATTAGTAGAAGTCCAATAATCGTTCTTGTTCAGTTTAATGGTAAGTTATTAATTTCTGTTGTTGGATCAAAGATTGAGAATAAGTTTCTTATCACTTTCAGTTTGTTTTGTGAATATTAATGGATTTTTTTGTTCTTGTTTGTTTATTTGGTGATTGGGAGAAGTAATTTATGATATTGAATATTAGGAATGTTATTAAAAATGTAATGTATAGTAATATTCATTCTATAGGTATTATTTGAGGTATAAAAGGATATCTTTATGATTATTTCAGTTTGACATTCTGATGTTATATAGTTAACTAATCCTTTATCATCAGAGATATTTGCTAATATACCATGAGCTGGTTTAAGAGACCATTACTTGCTTTCAGTCATCTGATGACTCTCTTATCTTTGACACTCAGTTAATAAATTGATTTGTTGACACACTTTCAATTACGATAGGTATAAATCTATGGTTTGCTCCACAGATTTCTGAGCATTGTCCGTATAGAAGTCCTGGTCGATTGATTGAGAATCTCACTTGATTAAGTCGTCCTGGTGTGGCATCTGTTTTTACTCCCAGTCTTGGTACTGTTCATGAATGTAGGACATCTGCTGCTGTTACGATCATTCGGATTGGTGAGTTTATTGGTAATACCACTCGGTTGTCTGTATCTAATAGTCGGAATGCGTTGATTGGTTGATCTTCTTGTTGTACTATGTAGGAGTCGAACTCAAGTTTTGTGAAATCTGAGTATTCATAGCTTCAGTATCATTGGTGTCCAACGGTTTTTAATGTTATTGCTGGGTTGTGGATTTCGTCTATTAAATATAATAGTCGTAGAGATGGGATTGCGATAAATACTAAGATGATTGCGGGTGCAATTGTTCATAAGGTTTCAATTATTTGTCCTTCTAGAATGAATCGTCTTGTTTGTTTATTTTGGATGATACTAATTATTGTGTAAAATACTGTTGTAATAATTATTAATATAATTATTAGTGCATGGTCATGAAAGAAGATTAATTGTTCTATGACGGGCGAAGCTCTATCTTGTAGTGTTAGATTTAATCATGTTGTCATTAAGTTCTAATGAAAGTTTAAAAAACTTTATTTGTGGAGCTTAAATCCAATGCACTTGTCTGCCACGTTAGAGGCTATTTATTTAGTTAGGGAGATAGATGGTAGTTCTGAGTATCTGTGTTCTGCTGGTGGGAAACTTTGTAGTCACTCTACTGAGTTTCTTGTATGTGTAGGGAATAGAATTGGTCGGTTTGATGTAATTCTTTCTCATATGATAAATAGGAATATTATTACTCTTACGAATGAAATAGTTGACCCTATTGATGAGATGATGTTTCATGTGGTGTATGCGTCTGGGTAGTCCGAGTATCGTCGAGGTATACCAGCTAGTCCCAGGAAGTGTTGTGGGAAGAATGTTAAGTTTACTCCTACGAATATAACGGCGAATTGAGCCTTCAATCATTTTGGGTTTATTGTAAGTCCAGTAAATAGAGGGAATCATTGAACAAATCCTCCTATGATTGCGAATACTGCACCCATTGATAGTACATAATGGAAATGGGCTACTACATAGTAAGTATCATGTAGTACAATGTCGATTGATGAATTTGCTAGCACTACTCCTGTAAGCCCTCCTATTGTGAATAGGAACACAAATCCTAGTGCTCATAGGCATGCTGCTCTATATGTTATTCGGGTTCCATATATTGTTGCAAGTCATCTGAAGATCTTAATTCCTGTTGGCACTGCAATGATTATTGTTGCTGATGTAAAGTATGCTCGTGTATCAACGTCTATTCCTACAGTAAATATGTGATGAGCTCATACTACAAATCCTAGTAATCCAATTGCTAGTATTGCGAAAATTATTCCTAGGTTTCCGAATGCTTCCTTTTTCCCTCTTTCATGACAAATGATGTGTGAGATTATACCAAATCCTGGTAGGATGAGAATATAAACTTCAGGATGTCCGAAGAATCAAAATAAGTGTTGGTATAGAATTGGGTCACCTCCTCCTGCCGGATCAAAAAATGATGTGTTTAGATTACGATCTGTTAGTAGCATTGTAATTGCTCCTGCTAGTACTGGTAAAGATAAAAGGAGTAATAGGGCGGTAATGGCAATTGATCATACAAATAGAGGGATTCGTTCAGGCTTTATGCTTTTTGGTTTTATGTTAATTGTTGTCGTGATGAAGTTTACTGCTCCTAGGATAGATGAGACTCCGGCTAAATGTAGTGAGAAGATGGCTAGGTCTACAGATGCTCCGGCGTGAGCAATTCCTCTTGCAAGAGGAGGATAAACAGTTCATCCTGTTCCTACACCGCTTTCTACTGTACTACTGGTAAGTAGAAGTGTTAGTGAAGGGGGAAGTAATCAAAATCTTATGTTGTTTATTCGTGGAAATGCTATATCTGGTGCTCCTAGTATTAGGGGTACTAACCAATTTCCAAATCCACCAATTATGATAGGCATAACTATGAAGAAAATTATAACAAAGGCGTGAGCTGTAACGATGACGTTGTAGATTTGATCATCTCCAATTAGGGATCCTGGTTGACCTAATTCCGTCCGAATAAGTATTCTTAGAGAAGTTCCAACCATTCCTGATCAAGCTCCAAAAACAAAATATAAGGTTCCAATATCTTTGTGATTAGTTGAGAAGAATCATCGGGTGAAGATTAGTGGGATGGCTGAGATTAATAAGTAGGCGATAGGCTGTAAATCTATTTAGGAGCGTTTACGTTGCTCTTCCACTACAGCATTATTTCATTCATTTCTTGTAAGCCTTGTATTCATTTTGTGATTATAGAATGCAATTCTGTAGGGGTGAGTTAAATACTTACCAAGGCCTAAAGGAAGCCCTTTATTTATAGCTTTGAAGGTTATTAGTTTGCTTTTAACTTAAGGCCTTCAATCAATTAGTTATTTAATTAATGTTGCTGATGATTGTACATATTACTATTCCTGTTAAAGAGATTGATGATAGGATTATTGCTGTTGTGTTCTTTGTTGTTTCGTTTTTGCTAGATTTCAAGTTTCATTTTGGTTCTGTGTTCAGAATTATAAATCTTGAGTAGGAGATTTTTAGGTAATAGTATAAGGTAATTAAGGATATAACTACTACAATTGTTGCTAATGGGGCTATATTGTTAGTAATTATAGCTTGAATAACAATTCATTTTGGTAGGAACCCAAGGAATGGAGGCAGTCCCCCTAAAGAAAGTAGGGATGTAAACATTATAAATTTTATTAGCGTGGTTTCTTTGTTTGTTAATATAGTTTGGTTAATAAAGGATGTTCCAGATAGTTTGATGGCTGACACCACTGTTAGCGCTAGTGTTGAATAGATTGTGAAATATACTATTCAGAGGTTTTCACTTGTAGTTAGTGCAATTAATATCCATCCAGTATGGTTGATTGAGGAATACGTTAGGATTTTTCGCATTGAAGTTTGATTTAATCCTCCAATTGAACCTACAACTGTTGATAGTAGAATAATTCTTAATGTAAAGGCATTGATTTCAATCAGGTACGATATTAATATCAATGGGGCTGCTTTTTGCACTGTTATTAATAGTGCACAATTTTCTCATCTTAATCCCTCTATTACTCCCGGGAATCATCAGTGAAGGGGGGCTGCTCCACTTTTTAACAGGAGAGGGGTACAAATGATTATGGGTGTGTATCTTCTTCTTTCGAATGTAAATAGGTCTTCTGTTAGTGTTTTTATTACCACTATGAAGAGTAATGTTGCTGAGGCTAATACTTGTACAATAAAATATTTTAGGGAGGCTTCTGTGTTATATATATTTTTGACGTTAGATATTAGGGGAATAAATGATATTAGGTTAATTTCCAGGCCTATTCATGCCCCCAACCATGAGTTGGAGGACACGGATACTAATACTCCTCCTACTAGGGTAGTAAGTAAAAGGATTTTGGTTGAGTTTCTAGGCATTAGAGAAGAGAGGTTTACTCTATTTATGGGGTATGAACCCATTAGCTTGATTTTAGCTTACTTTTCTGTGGTGAGGGTTATTTTTACATCTTGGTGTATGGAGCACGGCGGCTTTTGATGCTTGTTGGGGATAGTTTGATTCTGTTAGATGTAATGAAGGTAGTTTTTACTACATGTTTTATCCTATCACGATAATCCTTTAATTCAGGCTCGTCATT